TGTCAGGACGTTCTGAATACCAAAACTCTCGAAGATTAATTGGAATAGGATACTTATACCATAAATATGGTAAATAGTGAAATTGAACTACGTCTTTTAATTCACCATCAATTAACATTTTAACTTTATTACCCTCACTTGGTAAAAATGGCATAGTAAAAACTAAATGATTAACAGAATCTGCAATTTTTCCAATTATCATTGCTAAAAAAGTGGGAACTAAATCAATTCCAACAACACAAGGTAAGATACCAGCTAAACCATCGTAAATCCAATCAACAAAATCTACAGCGAATACCCAAGGATAAGTATAAGGGTTAATCGCAAGCATCCAAAATAACATTGTTCTTATACTAACAATTGCCCCATAAAGTAATACAACATAAAAAAATACGTCTCGACACAGTTCTAAATTAGAATGGTCAACTGTTATATTAAAATGAATTTGAAGATACCCTGATAACCAATCAGGTAAAAAATACATATTTCTATAATTTTCGACATAAAAATTATAATACCCTTCTGCCTTATGTTGATAAAAATGTTTATCAATTGGCATAGTATAGGGAAAAGTCCCAAATAAAGCCTCACTTAAATTTTCAGGGCGTTGTGCTTGATTAGGAGGTATTTCTGTTAGATGTTTGGGTAATAAATCTTGGCTTGTTAATTGATCCCGTGATTTTTGGTCTAATGGAAAAGTGGGCATTCCAGGAACATCTGGATAACCCAAAAATCCAGCGATGGAATCAAAAAATACTTTCGAACCATCATAAACTATTTTTTGTACGTCTTTTATCCGGTTGTTAAAAACCATTCTTTAAACTTATTTTTAAAAGTAATTTATTTATTCTACTGTAAAATAGTATATATATTTATAAATTAGTCTATAGTAGTTGTCAAGTTTTGATAATATAAATCTTGATTTTTTACTACTTGTTTTTTATTTTAATATTTCTATAATATATTTTAGAGAAAACTTTGATTGAGAATCAATAAATCCTTAAAAAAATTTAATAGGTAAAGATCTAAACTATTTTTTATGATTATTCGAATTTAAAATGTAATAGTTTGAATAAAATCAAAGATATTTTATTCAATTCTTAATTGCTTAACATAATTTCATATATATGATATAGTTAATTTCGTTATAGTCATCTGAACGGGATATAGCTCAGTTTGGTAGAGTACCTGCTTTGGGAGCAGGGTGCCGTAGGTTCAAATCCTACTATCCCGACGTAAAATAAAAAACTCTAATAAAAATTCGCTAATTATTGTTTATTAACAGTGTAATTTAATTGTAAGACAAAAAATTGT